GTCGAAAAGATGAAATCTTGGATTTTTGCGCATATCCCAATCCTTATTGATTATCTCATCACAGTTAAAATTTTCTTTTTTTTTTACTTTTTTTTATTTTATAAGTTCATTTTTTTTTATAAGTTCATTGAAGAAGTTTTATTTGCTCAGTAAGTTACTCCCACCCCTTTTTTTGTTTGTCCACTACTTCTTATGAATCGAAACAAACGAGTTCCGATAGAACTGGAAAATCAAATAAATAGTAATCTTTGACGAACAGGATCAAGAATCATTATTATTTCCACACAAGAAAAGGAATTTTCCACCCTTTTCTTGTGTGGAAGATTAGGAAGACGAGTAATCCCTCCTAGAATCATTTGTTCCTTTCATTTATCCGCGTGTATTCTCCTCCTACTTATGCCTATTATCTATTAGAATTCGATTCTATTAGGTACAAAAAAACTATTGATGCATTACATGGCATTTACAATCTGCCAATGGGAGGCCTAGCATAGTCACAACACTCCCATTTTGATTGAAAAAAAGAAGGGGGGATCAAGTAGTCTTCTTCGCAATATACATACTATTGCTAGGAATGGGATACAAGCAATTTCCGGCATCTCGCAGAAAAACAGTATAAACAAAGCAAGCAAAACATTTTCCATGATTTTTTTGAATCATACATAATTGCATCGATCACAACAATTCGGTTCTTTTTACCAGCTTGATGAATCCGTGGATCTAGAAATTCATTTCGGACAATTGAACCTTCTCAAACTGTTTCTTTTTTAGAACCAAAAAGATTTGTGCTAGAATAACAGATGCCAAGAAGAACAACAAACCTTGGACACGTAATGGATCTTGAAGTACTATTTCTGCATCTCCCTGACCAAATCCACCCACATTGGGATTACTCGTTAATGGTTGATCAAGCTTGATAGATTCACCCTCTGAAACAAGAAGTTCTGGTCCTGGAGGTATAATATCAACCACTTGGTGTCCATCCGATGCGTCAGCTATGGTTATTTCATACCCCCCTTTTTCTTTACGTACTATTCTGCTTACTATACCTGCTGCTGTAGCATTATAGACTGTATTGTTACTCTTGTTCCCATCGGGATAAATCTGACCTCTTCCCCTGTTCCCACCTACATATATGGGATACTTTAAGAAGTGAACGTCTTTCTTAGTAGCAGGGTCCGGGGAAAGAATGGGAAAGACGATTTCACTATATTTCTGACCAGGAACAGGACCTACCACAAGAATATTTCTTTTAGTGGGGCGATAACTCTGAAAAGACAGATTGCCTATCTTTTCTTTCATCTCGGGAGAAATACGATCGGGGGGAGCTAATTCGAATCCCTCGGGTAAAATAAGAACAGCCCCCACATTCAAAGCCCCCTTTTTCCCATTAGCAAGAACTTGTTTCAGTTGCATATCATAAGGGATTCTAACAACTGCTTCAAATACAGTATCAGGAAGCACAGCTTGTGGAACCTCAATATCCACGGGCTTATTAGCTAAATGACAATTGGCGCATACAATACGCCCAGTTGCTTCTCGTGGATTTTCATAACCCTGCTGCGCAAAAATGGGATATGCATTTGAAATAGATGTTCGAGTTATGACATATATCATGATCGATACGGAAATGAATCGAGTCATCTGTTCCTTTACCCAAGAAAAGGTATTTCTATTTTGCATGGTCCAATTATTGATCCCGGAAATTTCTACAATAAATTAGGTAGGTAGCTAGTATAGTTCCCTATCCACGATTCTGCCATTGTACTGGAGGGGGAATCCCTTAGACGGGTAGAAGTATAAAGAGTGAGTCAGATTAAAAATGGTTTGTTTATGTACGAAGTAACATTCGGATTTGATTGATATCGGCAGATCAAATGAGTTCTTCATTCATTCATTGAATGATAAACCACTACAAGTGAAGGAGATACACGATTTAAATAATGGAAGATCCAATATTTCAAAATTGTATCTAGAATGACTGGAAAAGTGGAAACAAGACCAGATATAATTTGATTGTTATGAGCAAATCCAAAATCTTTGTAGACCGAACCAATCATTAGTTCCCAACCATGGGGCGAGTGGAATCCGATACATAAATCAGTTAATAAAAGAATAGAAAAAGCTTTTATTGTGTCGCTTAAGTTATAGAGGAATTCCTGAACCCAAGAATTAAGAATGACAAGTTCTTCATTACCCAGAATAGAATAACCACTTAGAATAGCAAAACAGATTATATTTGTCGAGAAATGCAAAATTATATGGATATGATCTTCATTGTGCATTTTGACCAATTGTATTGTTTCTTTGTGGATTCCTATACGAAGCTTTTGTATCTGTGTCTCCGGGTACTCCTTTATCATTTCGTCCAACAGGAATAGTTGTTCTAATTCTATGAATCTTTCTAGAACGTTCTTCTCTTGAATATCATTCAAAAAAGTTTCGGATTGCCTTGTATTCCACCAATTAGTAACTAAAGGTTCCAGACTTTTATTAAATGAGAGAGAGATCCACCAGGGCAAAAAGACTATAGATGCAAGATATGGGAGGGGAGTCAATGCTTTCTTTTTTGGCACTTTTAATCTGTTCTGTAAATTGTTAATGAAACTGCTTCATTCGCCGACTCTATCTGATCCGATATTTCTATGAAGCATGAGTTCTATAACAAGGTATGGAACCTATGGATCGGATCTATTCCTTCTTTTTTTTTTTTTGAATTTTGAGTCCTTGGATCTAGAAAGAATATAGAAATAGAATAAAGGTCCGTTTCGAATGAAGAAATAATCAAGTTCCCAGATATCTCAATTGGTCAAATTCGAACCAATTGTATCTTCATTTGTTCCTTTCGATGAATGCCCGAAAAACCACTTGAAGTAATGAATATTATTCGGATTTCGAGACGAAAGAACTCCCCCTGGATCAATCAATTATTTCGAAATGTTTCACTGGCTACCCACAGCCCAGGAATAATTGAGGGGATATTTCTGAAGAATATTGATGATGAAATCCGAAATGGGTGGCAAAACAAGAGAGAAATTGAATAGTTATGAGAGATCCAATCGTTTGGTCATCAAGGAGCAAAAGAAAGGATAAAAAAAAGAAACATCGATTGACGAAAGAGAGATAATTTACGAGATACGATCCATCTGTATCTAACGTATCAATTCAAAATATTGGTCCTAAAAAGATGAATTCTGTACTGTATTCCGAAATGTTCTGATATGTGTGATGAATACATACTTATTAGATTTGTTACTAGTATGAAAGAATTGAGTTTAGTTCCATATGTAAAAAAAAGAGTTTTTGTTTTGGTGGATAAAAATAGCTTCTTATTATGGTTGTTCCGTATTCGCCCGCCTGCTTTATTCTATGGGCCACAACACAACGGTATTACCAACGGAACGGGGGAAATAGAATCGAACATGTTTTGCTCGAATAAACGTTCCGAAGAAACTTCAGTTATATTAAAAAGGGGATTCCTGAGTTCCTTCCCTCATGCGGAGAAAGCATTCATTCTTCAGTTCATTTCAAAATACTTCAATTGGTACGCGCAAGAAATAGGCCGATTCAGCAGCTTTTTGTTCAATTTCTCGTGGAGTAAAATTCTCATCGGTACGAGTCAAGGGAATGGCTCCCTGGCCTCTGATTTCCATATAAAGGACACGACGAGGATAAAGACCCTCTTTAACTTCCATTCTGATTGACTGGATATCTCTCATAAGGAATCGAAGGAAGATGCGACGATTTATTCCAGGAAATCCCCAACGAAAAATACACACTATTCCTTCTTTTCTATCAAAAAGATCATAACCACTACCTACATTCCACGAAATTGTGCACCACAAATAGGAACTAATGAACAGACCAGCGATCCCATAGAAAGACATCACGATTCCTTGGGGAAAAAAAAGGATTTCCTGAGAGGGAAATACGGATATCAGATTCCTACCAAGATAACTGGAAGTTCCAACCAATAAGAATCCTAGTGAACCTAAAAAAAGGATACAGGCCCAGCAGAAATTACTTGTTTTTCGAGACCCCGTTATAAGTTCTATCCATATACGTTCGGATTGCCAGTTCATACTCGATCCAGTTGCATTCTATTGGAATTGAGAGAATAGAATAAGCCAAATGAATTTGACTTTACTTTTTTTTGTTTTGATCCCGAAGTAACTCTCATCAACTAGCACTATTATGATGTAAACCATTAGGAGTAATTCATCGAATTGGTTAGATATAAAATAATAACATCCCCTTCATATGATCCCACTATGTATATCTACATACATATAGATACATTGACTTTCTATTTCAGATATTCGCTGATCTATTTGAAAACAAAAACAGCTATACCCACATATAATATACATGCATTTATCCATATATCATGGATCTGCATGCATAACAATAACAGCTTTTTATTTGTGCTCGGAGGGAGTCACATGTCGTACCGTACCCTATTCCACTAAAAGATATCTGTATTATGATCCAAGTCCAAGTGTTAAAATAAATTGATGAGATTTGATCCCATCGGATCTAAACAATCTTGTTTTTTTGAACATGAAGAGATAAAGAAGCCATTGCAATTGCCGGAAATACTAGGCCCACTAAAGGCACAAAAATAGAGGGTAAATTGAAATCTGTCATAGAATAGGTGCCTCGATTTAATATTTGTACTTGTTATAAATTTGTACTTGTTAGAAATATATCTTATGATAAGTATATTTATTATAAGTATATAATAAGTGCAAGGAATGTAGAACTAAATAAGTGTACCTATTCATCTTTCTACACAAAATATATGTATGATAATCCGCTTTTTTATTCTTGTTCTCCCGCCCTTATCTTATAATAAAGAGTTTCTTACGAGTTCCCTAAGGATTCGTTAGAATCCGATCCAACAGGGATTCATAGTAAAAAAAAGGAGGTTCTCGGGAGATATAGATATAGAAATATGCAACATTTCTATTATAGATTTTCATTATTCTATATATTAATAC